AAATGTTGCATAAAAAAAATCAATATAACCTCGATTATATGACCAATCATATGTCACATTTAGTATTTTATCCCGAAAAATTTTCAGGTTATTATAAATACCTTTAACAAATGAATTAAATAAATTCAAATTTTGTAAAGATGAATAACCATAATTATATAAAAAAGACGCTATAAGGATTCCGAAAGAAGCTATACTAACTGAAAAAGTCGAATTTGTTATAAATTCATACCAATCCCAATCCATCAAAATCTTTTGATTTTGATATAAAATGTTTATAGACGGAATTAATAATTTTGTTAATATATCCAACTGCATTCCTTCTTGATTGAATTGATTGCAGAAAGGAATTCCTATAATTCCAATGAACAAAGTAAATAGACTTAATACAAGCATAGGAAATAGCATAGTATTGTCTGATTCATGAGGATAAGAGAAAATGTTATTAGTACTTAAATTAGGAATAGTAATAATAGGTTCCCTCATACTTTTTACATTTCTATTAATTCGATATTTCTTTTTTAAAAAAAAAGAAGTCCTTTTATTATTATTCATAGTTAATAAAGTTAATAAGTGAAATTTTGTTTTAATCCACTTTTGCTCTTCTTTACCACCCCATAAAGATATTGAATAAACAGAACTTCTTTTTTTATCACTGTAAGTTTGAAAATAAACATTTAAATGTCCCTCAAAAGTAAGTAAATATATCCGAAACATATAAAATGCAGTTAATCCCGCCGTGGAAAAAGCTATTATTGAAAAAATTGGTGAATAGAACCAACTATCATTAAGAATTTCATCTTTGGACCAAAAACATCCAAGAGGTGGAATACCACAAAGAGAAAGTGTACCTAATAAAAAAGATGTTTTTGTAATTGGTACATGTTTTTTTAAACCCCCCATAAGAATCATATTCTGGCTTTTATCTGGAGAATATCCAACAATAGTTTCCATTGAATGAATAATAGATCCAGATCCTAAAAACAACAATGCTTTAGAATAAGCATGAGTAATCAAATGAAACAAAGCAGCCCGATAAGAACCCATACCTAGAGCCAACATCATATAACCCAATTGAGACATTGTCGAATAAGCTAAACCCCTTTTAATATCCTTTTGAGCAAGGGCTAAAGTAGCCCCTAAAAGCAATGTTATTATACCTATCAAAGCTATTAGATTCATTATATAAGGTATAACTATAAAAATCGGAAGAAGCCGAGCTACAAGAAAAATTCCAGCCGCAACCATAGTAGCAGCATGTATAAGGGCTGAAATAGGGGTAGGCCCTTCCATAGCATCTGGTAACCATACATGAAGGGGAAATTGGGCAGATTTAGCAATTGCACCAGCAAATAATAGAAAGGCACACAAAGTAGCAAATAAAAAATTAACTTCATTATTAGAAACCAAGTTATTGAATATTTCAAACAAATCCCGAAATTCTAAACTGCCCGTTATCCAATAAAAACCTAAAATTCCTAATAATAAACCAAAATCTCCAACGCGATTAGTTACAAAAGCTTTTTGACAAGCATTTGCTGCAGTAGGGCGTGTGAACCAAAAACCTATTAATAAATAAGAACAAATTCCAACCAATTCCCAAAAAAAATAAATTTGTATCAGATTAGAACTAGTCACTAATCCTACCATTGAAGTAGTGAAAAAAATGATATAAGCAAAAAATCTCAAATATCCCTGATCATGAGACATATAATTGTCACTATAAATAAGAACCAAAATTCCAACAGTAGTAATTAATACTACCATAATAGAAGTAAGCGGGTCAACCAAATAGCCAAATTCTAAAGAAAAGTCATTATTTATGGTCCAAGACGATATAGATAGATAGATAGAAGGGTTATTTATTTGTTGAATAGTTAGATAGGTTGAAAAAAGCATAACTATACTTAACAAAAAAACACTTGGAAAAACCCATATACGGCGAAGATCTTTTGTTGCCGTTGGAAAAAGTAGAAGCCCTACTCCTATTAATATAGGAACTGGAAGTGAGATGAAAGCTATAATCCATGAATATTGATATATATATTCCATAAAAATAAATAAAAAAAAAAAGTCTTTTTATTTTTATCTTAATTAATTGTTTCTGATTTATCGGTTCTTATTTCTTTTTAAATGAAAGGGGTCAGTTAATAAAAGAAAAACTTAATATACTTAATATAATAATAGACAAAATAAAATATAAAATTTTATAATTATTATGAATCTTTTTCAACTATTTTAAATATTTCAAATCAAGAGGTTAAAATTGGTCAAATGATATGAACAAATTATTATTGAATGAAAAATATGAAAAAAAAATAGTAGTTTTAGTCAAATTTTTAAATTCAATTATTTTTTTAAGTAAAATTTGATGAATATAAAAAAAAAAAAAGGAGATTTTCATTTTCATTATTATTTAGTATTACACTAATTTATATATATATTGATAAAGCAAAGAAAAAGAATTACACCAAAATCAGTATTTGATCTGAATCATAAAAAAACTATAACTTATCCCCCCAAAAAAGAAATAACTTTTTTGGGGTTATTCTAAAAATCTAAAAATGGATTTTGGAACTCATTGATTGTCTTTTATTATAATATAATTTTTATATTGAACTTTTCTTTTTTTAGGAAAAGCTCTGATCTAAAAACTATGACACCCAAAACTTTACTTTACATAAAATTAAAAGGAGGACTTAGTAAAATTAAAAAATTTTTTAGAAAATTCTTTATCTTGGAATTTTTTGTTTTTAACAAATAATAGATTAAGTACTAGTCTCTTGCACATTTTAAAATTAAAATTAGATATACTTTTGCTCTTTTTTCGAGCTTGAACAATTAATTTAATAATTAATAGAAAAAAAAGGGCAGGTTTAGTAAAACTTTGGATCTTTTTTATTATGTATTTTTGTACTTTTTATTACATTACCTATATAAATTTTTTATTACCTAATATATAAATCAAATCAATGTAGGGCGATAAAAAGAAACTAGACAGAGATATAAAATAGAGATATAAAGAAGGGTATAGTTTTTTTGTTTGTATTTTTTTTTTATTATCATATTAACGTTAATCTATTAGATTTATATGGCATACCAAATCTTATAGATATGGATTTGAATGAGGATATAAGAGGACCAAGAAACTCAATATGAATTATTCGATATTGTATAAAAAATCAAAAAATTCTTTTTTTTTGTCCCCAAGTACTTTTTGATTTATTTTTTTAGTTACGCGATTTTTCTATATTCATGTTTTTATGAAGGGAGTACAATCTATAAAATAAATAGATATCTAGATAATTAATAATAAAGAACAATTAGTTTTGAACAATAGATGTCTTTGACATCCAACTATAGGGATTAAAAACTTATTCTAATTTTTAATGGCAGTTCCGAAAAAACGTACTTCTATCTCAAAAAAGCGGATTCGTAAAAATATTTGGAAAAAGAAAGGATATTGGGCAGCATTGAAAGCTTTTTCCTTAGGTAAATCTCTTTCTACAAGGAATTCAAAAAGTTTTTTTTATGCAACAAATAAATAATCAAAGACTGGAATAATCTGAGTTGTTCTTACTCGAAAAGCAGTCAGTTTAATTTGTTTCTAATTGGAAATTTTTTATAATTTCTTTATAAGTTTTCTTTTATAATTATTTTATAATTATAAGTTTAAAAAATTTTAAAAATTCTAAATTATATTAATTATATTTATATATTAAATTATATAATATTAATATATTATTAATTATATTTAATATATTAAATTAAAAAATATTATTTTATTATAAATTATAGTAACTTAATTTCTATTTAAATATTCTATTATGTATTAATATAGATAAATATATAAAGATAAATATATCATAAAAATATTTAAATAGAAATTAAAGTAAAAATGGATATTTTCTAATGTTTTGTTTTGACCGGACCAATAGCAAGAGTAAATTGAATTAGTTTACCTTTTAGAATTAAAAAAGGATTCTTGTGTCTACTAAATTTAAATTATATAAATTTAAATTATAATACTATATTCTTTTGTTTGAAACAAGAATAAACGCAAGCATAAGATTAATCTATCCTTTGAGTATGCTTTATTGTGTGTTTTTTTTTTTAGGGCGGGGAAAAGAAGAATCCCCCTCGATTCCAGAATAAAATATTTTATTTATATTCTTTTTATATATCATAACTATAGTATTTAGTACATCTAATATACTTTTTATTATTAAACTAATATATATAATTATTAAATTAATAGATAAGAAAATATATAATTATTAGTCAAAACTAATAAATTAAGTTTAAAATGTGTTTTATAACTTTCTAAACCATTCTTTTCGATAAATTATTATTACGATATATATCCCTATACCCTAATGCTAATGTTTAATTTAAACCAAATAATAAAAAACCTTTTTTAAGTGATTATACTAAAAATATGATTATACGAAAAATACGCCAATTTTAAACTATAGGTTTCCAATGAAAGAAAGATCAATCAAGAAATATATATAATATATATATAAATATATATCAATATAAAAAATATATATTAAGTACTATAACATAACTTTATTTATTTATTTTTAAAATTAAATTGATAAAAAAAAAAATGATTTTTTTTTTTGAAGGACGATAAATTATGAGATGAAATACGATATACTTCTGATATAAATTGAAAATTTATATTACATAATATACTTAGCTTGATCCAAAACCTACCAATATCTTGTTTGTTAAATCTTAAGACAAAGTCTCTATACAATTAAAGCTAACACTAACATTTAATACAAAGCTATGCAAAGAGTTACAATCCCCTGCATATATTAACAAAATTGTGATCCATAAAAAGCCTATTTTTATTTTATGTCTTTGAAAAGATGAATCTTTTCGAAGACATAAAATAAATCAGTAACAAATGAATTATTAAAAAACTAAGTCAAAATAAAAAGCAAATCAGAAAAAATATTTTGAGTTCGATTCATAGAATAACTATCAAGTTAGACCAATTAGATTTTATTTGAACATAAAATTATAAAGTTTTTTAAAATCGCATATTTTAAGTTAAATAAAACCAACATTATAAGACTCTAAGAAAAAATAGACCAATAAAAATAAATAAAAATAAAGATTATTATTAAAATCGTTACATTAAAATTCTAATTTTAAAAAAATTCATATTCAGCAATCTTAATTTTAATCTTTCCTAAATATAAATATATATAAATATATAATCTAAATATATATTGCATTGGCTTGACTACTTCAATCTCGACCATTGAATAAAAATAGGTTATTATAATTTCGAACAAGCCGCCATGGTGAAATCGGTAGACACGCTGCTCTTAGGAAGCAGTGCTAGAGCATCTCGGTTCGAGTCCGAGTGGCGGCATGACATCTTCTAAAAGAATAAATCCTATACTTAATTTAATTCTTGATTTAAATTCCTATTCTATAAATTGAGGAACTTTCCTTTTTTTAATTTAAAATCATTTATGATATTTTCAACTTTAGAGCATATATTAACTCATATATCCTTTTCACTCGTTTCAATTGTAATTACAATTCATTTGATAACCTTATTAGTCGATGAAATCGTACGACTATATGATTCGTCAGAAAAGGGGATGATAGCTACTTTTTTCTGTATAACAGGATTATTAATTACTCGTTGGATTTATTTAGGATATTTACCATTAAGTAATTTATATGAATCATTAATTTTTCTTTCATGGAGTTTATCCATTATTCATATGGTTCCATATTTTAAAAAGTATAAAAACTATTTAAATTTAAATGCAATAAGCACACCAAGTGCTATTTTTACCCAAGGTTTTGCTACTTCAGGTCTTTTAACTGAAATGCATCAATCCGAAATATTAGTACCAGCTCTACAATCCCATTGGTTAATGATGCACGTAAGTATGATGGTATTGGGCTATGCAGCTCTTTTATGTGGATCATTATTATCACTAGCTCTTCTAGTCATTACATTTCGAAAATTACTAAGGATTTTTAGTAAAAGTAATAATCGCGTAAATGAGTCGTTTTCCCTGGGTGAGATTCAATATGTGAGAGAAAAAAAGAATCTTTTATCACACACCCTTTTTCTTTCTTCTAGGAATTATTACAGGTTTCAATTGATTCAACAATTGGATCTTTGGAGTTATCGTATTATTAGTCTAGGGTTTATCTTTTTAACAATAGGTATTCTTTCGGGAGCAGTATGGGCTAATGAAGCATGGGGATCATATTGGAATTGGGATCCAAAGGAAACTTGGGCATTTATTACGTGGACCCTATTTTCTATTTATTTACATACTCGAACAAATAATAAAATTGAAAGTGTAAATTCCGCAATTGTAGCCTCGATGGGCTTTCTTATAATTTGGATATGCTATTTTGGGGTTAATTTATTAGGAATAGGGTTGCATAGTTATGGTTCATTTACATTAACATCTAATTGAATTAAAGATAAAAAAAGAACTTGATAAATACAAAATAAACAGAAGACAATATAAGTGTATATAATAAAAATTCGTGTAATCCAACGAGAACCCTTTGAATCAAATAATAAAGTAATGGAAATAATGATTTGATTCAAAGGGTTCTCGTTGGATTACATACTTGGTTATAATAAACTTCCAGTTTATTTTACTCAAATTTAAGAGAAGAAAAAGGACTTATTTTTTATTGTACAATAAACAATCTTTAAAATCATATGATTGATTTATGTTTGCTTTTTTGGTTTACTCATAAAAACGATGGATAAAAATAATTAGATATAAGAGCTTCAACTTTGTCAACTGATAGTGAGAAAACGAAATCTGGATAAATACCAATAGCTATCACGGGTAAAAGAATAGAGATCGAAACAAAAAATTCTCGTGGCCCAGAATCGACAAAATAAGAGTTTGTAACAGTAAAAAGTTTGTATCCATAGAACATCTGGCGTAACATAGATAATGAATAAATAGGAGTTAATATCATTCCAATTGACATTACAAAAGTAATTAGTATTTTTGTCATTAAAAGAAATTTTTGGCTAGTAAGTATTCCAAAAAATACTATTAATTCTGCAACAAAACCGCTCATTCCCGGTAATGCAAGAGAAGCCATTGATAAGATACCGAAAGTCGTAAATATTTTTGGAATTGTGATAGCCATTCCGCCCATTTCATCGAGATAAACAAGACGTATTCTATCATAACTCGTTCCTGCCAAGAAAAAAAGCGCCGCGCCAATAAATCCATGAGAGATTATTTGTAAAATGGCTCCGTTGAGTCCTGTATCATTTATAGAACCAAGTCCTATAATTATGAAACCCATATGAGATACGGAGGAATATGCTATTCTTTTTTTTAAATTACGTTGACCAGGAGATGTTGAAGCTGCATAGATTATTTGAATTGTGCCGACTATCATCAACCAAGGAGAAAATATAGAATGTGCGTGAGGTAATAATTCCATATTGATCCGAACCAATCCATACGCTCCCATTTTTAATAAGATTCCAGCTAGAAGCATACAAGTACTGTAATGTGCCTCTCCATGAGTGTCTGGTAACCAGGTATGTAAGGGTATAATCGGCAATTTGACAGCAAAAGCAATAAAAAATCCAATATAGAATAGCATTTCGAGTGCTTCAGGATACGATTGATTAGCTGATGTTTCAAAATTTAATGTTGGTTCATTAGAACCAGATAAACAAATGCCTAGAATTCCCATTAATAAAAAGGCGGAACTTCCTGCAGTGTACAAAATAAATTTTGTAGCTGAATACAAACGTTTCTTTCCTCCCCACATGGATAGAAGTAGATAAACTGGAATTAATTCTAATTCCCACATGATGAAAAAAAGTAAAAGGTCTTGAGAAGAAAATGGTCCTATTTGACCGCTATACATTGCTAACATCAGAAAATGGAATACTCGGGATTCTCGAGTAATTGGCCAAGCCGCTAAAGCAGCTAAAGTAGTGATAAACCCCGTCAGCAAAATAGGTCCTATTGAAATTCCATCTATTCCCAATCTCCAGGAAAAATCCAAAAAATCGATCCATTTATAATCCTCTGTCAGTTGGATTAATGGATTGTCCAATTGGAAATGATAAACGAATGCATAGGTTGTTAGAAGGAGTTCGATTATACATATACAAAGAGTATACCACCTAATTACCTTATTTCCTCTATGAGGGAGAAAGAAAATTAGGGAACCCGCAAATATTGGTAAAACTACAATTATCGTTAACCAAGGAAAATAATTCGTGGTAAAAACAAGATACACTTTGGACCATAAAAATGGACCCCAAAAACCCGCCCTAATTATATTGAGGACGGGTTTTTGTCGGTAAAGGCAAAAAAATAAAATGTAGTCGTATTCAAGTAGGTTTTTTTGGAACGTATCAATAAGCTAGACCCATACTTCGAGTTGTTTCATGCCACAAATAAACTCGAACACTCAAGAAATCCGTTGGACAGGCAGATTCACATCTTTTACAACCCACACAGTCCTCTGTTCTTGGAGCAGAAGCTATTTGTTTAGCTTTACACCCATCCCAAGGTATCATTTCTAATACATCTGTGGGGCAAGCTCGGACGCATTGAGTACATCCTATACACGTATCATAAATCTTTACTGAATGTGACATTGGATCTATAATCTTTTTTTTTTTTTAATTTTCGATCTAGTAAACTTATATGTAAATGAATCATATATTTAGATACTAGATGAATCAATGATTTAGATTTATAATAATTTTTATAATCCATCTACTTCCGGATCGACTCATGGGAGAGAACCAAGATACTTTAATTTCTTATATTTTCGCAAACATGATCATACATTATGTATAATACACACTAATTCTTTGAATTTATGAATATTCTAATTTATATGGTTAATACTACTGATCATTCATACTACTCTACTTATTCAAAAAATTCGATTGATTGATACGAGTTGATTTTCTGTTACGATAAATTGACGAAACAATAGCTGGTCCAACGGCTGCTTCAGCGGCTGCAATGGCTATAACAAAAATGGAAAAAATATCTCCTTTTAATTGGCGATTATCAACAAAATCAGAAAATGTTACGAAATTTATATTAACCGAATTCAGTATAAGTTCAAGACACATAAGAGCTCTAACCATATTTCGGCTGGTGATCAATCCATAGATACCGATAGAAAATAAGTAGGCACTCAAAACAAGTACATGTTCGAGCATCATTGACCAACTCCTTATCAATTTCGATTCATTTCAATATAATATGAACAATAATAGAAAGAATTCAATCGACTATAATATAAAAATAAAGTATGGAATAAAGAAATCTATTGGTAATAGATCGACTAAAAGAATTTATATTTTAGATTTTAAACATAAAAAATTGTAAATTCTAATTGAAAGTCAATAACTTTGATAACACAGAATGGAGTTTAATTTGTATTACTGTTACCAATTTTTTTTTATAAATTTATTATTGGCGCGCCACGGTAATTGCACCTATCAAAGCGGCTAAAAGAATTATTGAGATGAATTCAAATGGAAGAAAAAAATCCGTTGATAAATGAATTCCAATTTGTTGACTATTACTTATCAAATCATGTTCTATAATCTGGTTTGATCTTGTAGTCCAAATAATCCCGTACCATGATGTATCCGTAATAGTAGTTATTAGTAAACCAAAAATACTTGTACAAATCAGCAAAGTAAACCCATTCCCAAGGGTCCAAAGATTAAAATCTTTGTAATATTCTGAATCCTTCATGAACATCACAGCAAATATGATTAAAACATTTATAGCTCCCACGTAAATAAGGAGTTGTGCGGCGGCTACAAAATAGGAATTTGATAGAATATATAATAAGGATATAGAAACAAGAACTAATCCCAGTGAAAAGGCAGAATAAATTGGGTTGGTAAGTAATACTACTCCTATACCTCCTAAGATAAGAACTAATCCCAGAAAGAATAAAAGAAAATCATGTATTGGTCCAGGCAAATCCATTATATGTAAAAATAAGAGATAAATAAATCGAAATGTTTTTCATGACCTTATTGAGACCAGACCAGAAAGAATTGTTGATAATTCATAAAAAATTTATAATTGAATTAACTGGTGTGAATTAATTAATGTGGGGTCCAGTTATTGGACTAATTTCATGTTTTATCTCAATTAGAGTAGTTCGAATACGAAACTATACATTTCGAAATAATGTCATATATTAATTAATGAATTTTCAGTCCTTTCAATCCAAATTAAAACGTATTTCTTACTAATCAATCAATAGTTAAGTAGTTATTGAGACCAAACAAAAATAAAAAAATCATTTATTTAATGACCCCTAGTAATTCAAAATCTTTATTTAATCAAGGATTTTTTTATTTTTTATTTGAGGAGAATTCAAAATTGTTCGAATTGTATAATCGTCAATTATTGACATTGGTAAACGGCCTAGGGAAATTTGATTATAATTCAATTCGTGACGATCATAAGTAGAAAGTTCATATTCTTCAGTCATTGATAAACAATTTGTTGGACAATACTCAACACAGTTACCACAAAATATACAGATTCCAAAATCAATACTGTAATTAAGTAATCGTTTCTTGCGAATATCAGTTTCCAATTTCCAATCAACGACGGGCAGATCTATAGGACATACACGAACACATACTTCACAAGCAATACATTTATCAAATTCAAAATGAATTCGACCGCGGAAACGCTCCGCGGCGATTACCTTTTCATAAGGATATTGAATAGTTATGGGTAAACGATTTACGTGAGATAAGGTAATCATGAAACTCTGACCTATGTACCTTGCAGCTCGTACTGTTTGTTGACCATAATTCATGAACCCGGTTATCATAGGGAACATATCGTGAATATATCAATAATTTTATGTTTGTTTATTTCTCTTGTTTGATCCAAGTTGAGAATGTAAGATATAATATTCTTTTACAGTGAAAAGAGTTGGGAAGAAGTTGTTAATAAAAAATTACCGAGAGAAATAGGTAAAAGAAATTTCCATCCAAGATTCAATAGCTGGTCCATTCTTAGCCTAGGTAAAGTCCATCTTGTTGTGATAGGAATGAACAAGAACAAATAAGTTTTAGCTAATGTAATAAACATACCAATTGTTGGTTCAAAAACCCCATATGTTTTATTTATTTCATCAAAAACAAATATGTGCGGAATAGAGATATTCCAACCGCCCAAGTAAAGAACTGTTACAAATAATGAAGAAACTAATAGGTTTAGATAGGAAGCAACGTAAAATAAACCAAATTTGATACCCGAGTATTCGGTTTGATAACCGGCTACTAATTCTTCTTCTGCTTCTGGTAAATCAAAAGGCAATCTTTCACATTCTGCTAGGGAAGAAATTATAAAAATAATAAACCCTATAGGTTGACGCCACAAATTCCATCCCCCAAAACCATATTTTGATTGTGCCTCAACTATATCAACTGTACTTGAACTATTAGATAATCATAGTCGGTGATACCATCACTGTTATCATCGCTATTACAGAACCGTACATGAGATTTTCACCGCATACGGCTCCTTAAGAACCATAAATAAATCTAAGGATCGAGTCAATATTTAATTTATTTTATCTTGATATGTTTATACGATGGATAAGGTCAAAATTTATCGTATGATCCCGAATTAGATCAATTTAATTCTGTCTGTTCTACTTTAAAATTATTATATATATAATAATTTTAAATATAATAATAAAATACTTCTGAATTGATCTCATCCTTTATTTAATGATTTAAATAATCATTTCAATTTTTCTTTGTTGAGTAATAACTTAATTCTTCAATGAAATACTCCTTCTAACTTCTAAAAATAGAAATAACTTGTCCTTTTCACTAAAAAAAAAATAATTATACATTAATTCATAAATTATGATACGAATTCTATCTATAGAAACTATATAAATATGAATATAGAAAGGAAAGGCTAAAAGTATAAAGAAAGAATAAAAAAAAATAAAGGATTATTTCGTTTCCAATAGTCATTTATTTAATCGACGAATAGGAGCATACTCTGGATCGGAACCATCGGGAGTACTGCCTGATCATTTCTACCAACGTAAAGCCCCAATAAATATTCTTTGTATATTATGCAGAAATATTCTTTTACATAATCTCCATTACTAATCTTTTGTGTATATTGGTGTTTCTAACCATCCACTCGTTTTTGTTCAATCATCCGTTAAGGTAATACATGTATGAGAATACATACAAAGGATAGTGAAAACTCACTAGGGTTGATCTTTTGAGCCCGCTTCAAGTCAGGATGACGAATCAACCAATCTTGGGGCAACCACTTTCTTATGCTTATGTTTATTTCCGCTAAACTCTCTAACTCTGATACATAGAAAAATGAGACTCAATCTTTTTACTGCGAATTTATATATTATATTATATAAGCTGTTTTTTTTCACCCATATAACTATTTAATTTAGTTCATCCATCTGAATAATGAATAAAATAATGAAGATATTTACTCAATTTATTCCGCCCTTTTGCTAAAAAAGGTTCTAGAAAGGAAGAAATAGAGAATAATTTATGTCTTAACGAATCGCACGTAGAGATATTGATAACACACATAAAGTTAATGGTATTTCATAACTAATCGATTGAGCAGCAGCTCGTAGACCGCCTAAAAAAGAATATTTATTATTTGAACCGTATCCTGACATAAGAAGACCGATGGGAGCGATACTTGAAATGGCAATCCATAAAAAAACACCGATATTGAGATCCACTAAAACAAAGTGAGAACTAAAAGGAACTACCAAATAGCTTACTAAAATGGATATGACCGCAATAGATGGTCCGATACTGAATAAACGAGTTTCTCCTCTAGATGGAAAAAGATTCTCTTTGAAAAGTAGCTTTGACCCATCTGCTAAAGCTTGAAGAACTCCCAAGGGTCCGGCATATTCAGGTCCAATACGTTGCTGTATCCTTGCGGATATTTCTCTTTCTAACCATACAATTACTAGTACACCTATTGTGATTCCCAATACAGGAGTAAAAATAGGAATAAGGATCCATATAATTCCATAGGTCTCTTTTAAAAATTCGAATCTAGAAAAAGAATTAATATCTTGTACTTCTGTTGTATCAATTAACATTTTAACGATCGACTTCTCCCATAATGATATCTATGCTACCTAGTATTGTCATAATATCAGCCAATTTCATTCTTTTAACTAACTGAGGAAGAATTTGCAAATTGATAAAACTCGGCGGGCGAATTTTCCATCTCCAAGGAAAACCACTCTGATCCCCTATCAAAAAAATTCCCAATTCTCCCTTTGGGGCTTCAACTCTCATATAGAGTTCTTGTTTAGGCAATTCAAATGTAGGAGAAGGTTTTTTACTAATAAATCGATAGTCAAAATCATTCCATTCTGGATTCCTTTCTCTATCAAAGTATCGAATTTCTAAATTCTCATATGGCCCCCCCGGAATTCCTTCTAGAGCCTGTTGAATAATTTTTATGGATTCTGTCATTTCGCCAATTCGGACTAGATAACGAGCTAATGAATCTCCTTCGTTTTGCCACTGTATTTCCCAATCAAATTCGTCGTAACATTCATAACGATCAACTTTACGAAGATCCCATTGTATTCCAGAAGCTCGTAGCATTGGTCCTGATAAACCCCAATTTATTACTTCTTCTCTACCAATAATGCCTACTCCTTCAACTCGTTCTAAAAAAATAGGATTTCGGGTAATAAGTTTTTGATATTCAGTAACCCCTATTAAAAAATAATCGCAAAAATCTAAACATTTATCTATCCAGCCGTGAGGTAAATCAGCCGCTACTCCTCCGATACGAAAATAATTATGCATCATTCTCATACCGGTGGCAGCTTCAAATAGATCATATACTAATTCTCTTTCTCTGAAAATATAGAAGAAAGGAGTTTGCGCCCCAATATCTGCCATAAAAGGACCGAGCCATAACAGATGAGAAGCTATACGACTCAACTCCAACATAATTGCTCTGATATAGCTGGCTCTTTTAGGCACTTGGATATTTCCCAACAACTCCGGTCCATTTACCGTTATTGCTTCTGTGAACATAGTAGCTAAATAATCCCAACGTGTTACATAAGGCAGATATTGTATAATTGTTCGGTTTTCCGCAATTTTTTCCATTCCGCGATGTAAATAGCCTAAGATTGGTTCACAGTCAATAACATCTTCACCATCGAGAGTAACGATGAGTCGAAGAACACCATGCATTGATGGGTGGTGGGGACCCATATTTACTATCATGAGGTCTTTTCTTGTAGCTTGTCTATTCATAAGCTTTTCTTTTTCCTCGATTCATTCTTTCATAAATTACTGAAAAGCAAAAATAAGTTCATTAAAATAAAAGCCAGGATCTAATAAATCAAATAATTCACTAATTCAAAACGCCTCTTCAAATTCAAATTAGCGCTTTTTTGATTCCCGAATATCTAACTGAGTAATTAATTCTTTATAACGTATTGTATTTTTCTTTGACAAATAAGACAGCATCCTTTGGCGTTTTCCCAAAATTTTACGGAGGCCTCTTTGAGATAAATAGTCTTTTCTGTGCAATTCCAAATGTGAAGAAAGTTTGCGTATTCTATTAGTGAGGTTTAGTATTTGAAATTCAACAGACCCCCTGTTTTCTTCTTTTTCCTTGTGTGAAATAACCGAAATGAATGACTTTTGTACCATAAAATGAAATCTTTACCCCCCCACCGGCCCTTATTTTATATATTTTTATTGATCAATAATAATAATTATACTCATTTTTTTTTTTTGGCATAGACAATACAATAATCTTAATTTTCTTAATAATTCCAAATTTTAAAATTGGATTCAAGTAGATAAATAAAAAGAGAGAGTTGTCTGCACCCATAAAAGATAAAAAATTATACCTAAAATTTAACAATAAACTAAGAAGATTTTTGCATCATTTCTATATATTGGATATGTCATTGAATTATTATCATGTATCATAATGGAATGTAAAACAATACATGTGTGCATCTCATCTCTTTGTCTTCATATACACAATACAGTACGGTAAATAAAATTAATCTGTATTTAACTTTTTTTAAGTACATGGTTCAGTTCATTTTTAAATTACGGATACATATGTACCCTTACCATACTGAACCGACTGCCATTATTGGTATCAAACCAATAGCGATTCATACAAGCGAAATCTTCTAATCGATAATTAGGCCAAAGAAAGAACTTTAATTTAATTAGTGTATTTTTATTTATTTTACTTTTATTCAAAACAGGACTCCTTAACTTATTTTCATTACAAAAAAATGCATTGCTAGGGATACCTTTTATATTTCTAGAATTGAAACAAATTATAATTCTCAATTCTTTACGACGTCTAGGGGATAAAATACTTTCAGGAACAAACAAATCATAATAATTTTTGTCTCTATTTTCAGTCATCTTTTGATGTTTTGGAATAAATTTATCAGAATTATTCGTATCAGCATGGTTTTTTTTGCGGTACCTTTGAGTAATTGTGTGCTTACTCTTATGAATCAATGAGATACCTATAGTTTGATACATAATAAATTGTCCTTCATTTTTTATAGACAGACGAACTGGTTCAATAAGTAATATTCCCTTTTTTATCAATTCTGTAAGAGTGAAATTTTTCTGGATCATTATAAGATCCAGATTTATTTCTCCCCTTTGAATAGAGGCTATAGTAATTTCTCTTAGATTTATCGGTCTCAGCAGGGAACAATATATTTTGATGTTCTCTATCATCTTTTTATTTAAAGAATCATCCCATCGCAATTGAAAAAGCAAATATCTTTTTAGTAAGAAATCAAACTCCGTTTCCATGTTGGTCCTGGATTGTTTTTTATTTTTTTTCATCTTTGATATCGCATAATTTTCTTCAATCTCTTTTTCTTGGTTTGAGAGATTTGATTCAAAATCTTTTTTGATTGCGCATTCTTTTTCTCCTTGATTTTGTTTTTCTAATTCAAGATATCTTTTTTCATTTGAAAATATTGATAAAAAAATATCTTTTTTTTTCTTTCCTGTATTTTTTTTATTTTCACTGTCATTTTCATTTACATTAAAATTTAAAAGGAGAAATTTGATTGGTATGTACCACGGTTTAATCTTATACGAAGTATAAAGTATCAAAAATTCTGGGAAAAACCAAAGTTCGAGATTCGATACGGGACAACTTAATATTTCTTCATTCATTCTCATCCAATCAAAAAGTTTTTTTTTTTTATTGGATGAATTTATTTCTTGATTTTTATAAATCTTGGGATAAAAAAGACCCTTTTTGTCGATGTTATCAATTATTTTATAATTATTAGCCCTAGTCTTAGTATATTTATTTTTTTTACTGTTGGTGTCAGTATCCGTATTTATCCAGTTCCTAATATCCATTTTCTTTCTGAGACAAAAATTGATAATTATCCAATCAAAATTTTTTCTATCCGGATTGGTCTTTCTATTTATAATATTATCTTTTACTAGATAATTATTGATAGGGATACCTACCAGCATATTAAAAAATTTTCGTTTATGTTCGTTGTAATTATAAAAAATCTCTTGGTTATGATTTATTTGTAATGGTAACCTATAAATAGATGAGTTTTTCTTATCTTCATAATTAATAAAATTATATGATAAAAGATCATATCTATATTGTTTTTTAACATTTTTTTTTTCGGAGTTAATTAATGGGTTTTCTTCATCTGAATCCCATTTGTTTAAATGGTTAGTTTGAGATATAGCGTGTTTCTTTACTATATTTCTACTTTTTTGTAGTCCTAACCTAGACTGAAGTAAATTATTTTGATAATAATCCTTTAACCAATTTTTCCATTGATTCATTTCATAATTGGGGGGGTTATTTTGTCTCAATTTTAAATTAAATATTTTTTGTGTTCCACGGAAATAATCTTTTATTTCATTCTTAAGAAAAAGAGATGTCCCGTTATATTGAAAGACAGATCTTAATCTTAACTTATATAAATTCAAAAAGTTAAAAACCGGGGTTTGCGATAATTTGTAAAAGACATATGCTTGTGACAAATAAGATAAATCACAAAAAGTTTGTAAGTTTTTATTATAAATATTACAAAGTGACTCTTTTATAGTTGAAATAAACTGCGTTATATTTCGATTTGTTTTATCAATTTTCTCTTGATTTGTTTCATTATTGTAAATATAGTTATTATAGGAGCTGTATTTATTAACAATTTTTTTTGTTGATTCGAAAAAATAAAAAAAAAGTTGTGCATTTATTCTAGGAATATTACTGATAAATAAAAAGATATTTATATATATTCTTTCAATGAAAAATCTTATAAAATAATTTGATTTACGTATTAGTCGAACATTTCTTCTTTTTAATAGCCGCAAAATATTTTTTGTTGATTCCACTCTTTTATCATGCAAACTAATTTTGTTTGTTTTATTAAAACTAATATTTATAATATTTATATGTGGTCTTATAAATTCTTTTTTGTTGTCTTTTGAAATTTTTTGTATTTGATTTAAGATTGTGTTTGTTCTATCAGTTAGATCTTGTATCTTTTTTTTTGTTACTGAAAAAGTTGTCCAATTTGTAGATTGAATGTTAATGGACGGTTCATTAATTATTTCATTATCGATTCTCAAATTTTTTTCTTTTTTGTTTTGACTCAATTCATATAGTTCCCTTTCTCTTAATCCAATTAGTAGACTTGGATTCATTTTTGAGAGTTCTTTTATGATTTTTTTTATAAATAGAATATTTGTAATAACCCATTTTCTTCTTTCTTTTGAGACATTTAGAAAAAATTTTGCTCTTTCTTTTAAAATTATTAGAATTATAAAACACTTCTTTTTGAAGTTTAGAAGTTTTTTTTTGAGTTCTTTAAAAATAGGTTCAGAAAATGAAAGTTGTTTTCTGGGAGAACCAAAAGGAAGTTCAGTTTCCATTCCCCAAACTGTTAAAAAACAAAAATCTTTTTGTTGTTCTTTTTTTTTCATTGGATCGTTATAATTGTTTCGGGGTTTTCGTAGTTTAAGCTTAGATTTTTGCCAAGGTTTAAGACGAAAAGGAAATAAGATCTTTATTTGAATACCGTCTATTAACCAGTTTTTCGGAAATTCTTTTTCTGCTAATTGAACGCCGTTATAAGTACAGTTAACATGCACTTCTCTCTTCCAATCCTTTAAATCCTCCGACCATTCAGGAGATTGAAATAATAGTATACGACCAATATTTTTAACTATTATCAATGAGGGTAATATAATATATTTTCTCAGAATCGATTGGGTTACTAATACAAAACCTCTTATTACTTGAGCAATTACAATGCTATCCCAGGTTTCTGCTATTTCTAGACGTGCATTTTCCCTTCTTTTTTTTTCTTCCTCTTCTTTTTTATTTTTAGTATTTTCTTTTCCTTTTTTCTCTCTATAGTCTGAACTTTTAAATTCTGACTTTTTCCATAGCCTATTTTGAAATTTTTTTTTTATCAGCTCCAAAATATCAAAAGAAAAATAAACGTCTTTATCAATTCTATCCAAAAAGAGAAGGGAATGTACGTTTGCTTGAAAGGTTTTACAAATAATTGTTTTACGCCTTTGAGCGCGCATTGAGCCTGTAATAATGTCTCGACGAAAATCTGATTGTTGTGAATAACGTAGCAAAACAATGTCGCCTGTTTCATCATTATTATTAGTATCTTGGAAATTATTATAATCGTTGGTTTTTTCGATGTCATGATTAAAAATCACTATACGTTTGCATTTTCTTGAACGAATCTGAGAATCCGTTCCTAAAGCTTCTTCGTTTTCTCCCTCCTCTTGTTCCAAATCGTCGATTAATTTGTATGACCATTGCGGAACTTTTTTTCTGATTTCTTTTACCCCAATAGCTTGGTTTCTAATCACTTTATTTTTAGGATCAGTTAGAAATCTTTCAAATATAAATTTGATTTTTTTTTCTTGCCCTTCTAAATTAATTTTTACTTGTTTTTGTTCAGAAAGGAAATCAAATTTTTTTAAATTTAAACTGGATGTTAGTTTTCCATTAAATTCATTTATTAAGTTCAAGAAAAAAAGCATTTCTCTTAATAATAATTTTTTATCAATTGTATCAAATGGTTTTTTTTTTTTTTCAAATTCTAAATACTTAATAATAAGAAAGAGACCGTGGATTTTATTTATCCTCTCTCTTTGTATGTAATTTTGTATGGAAATTTTCTCTTTGATTGAAGGTGAAGAACTTTTTTTAATTTGTCCACGGTAGGTCCCATTCAAGAAAGGATCATATATTTCAGGTAAGTATTTTTTTTTCGTATTATCATAACACAATCTAGTTCTTTTTTCTAGTACATCCAAAATAAGGGATTTACTATTTATAGTTTTGTCAAGAGCCTTAATTATATTTCTAAATTTGTTGTTTAGGTTTTTTCTTTTTTGTTCATTAGTAAACCCCCAAGTATTATATAATTCATCAGAGGAGAGTTTATCTGTTGTGAACAGAGACATCTTTCTTTGTATCATTTCGAAAAAGGTTGACAAACTAGGTGGATATGTAAAAGATATTCTTTTTTTTCCATCGCTTTGACATGTACGAAAAAAATATTGTGACATCTCATTTTTTACAGCATTTTCAAATCTATTGTTTTTGATGTACCGAAATGGACGATTCCATCGTTTATAGTCGAAAAGAATAGTCACAAGAGGTTTTTCAAACCAGAGGAACTCTTTTTTTTCTTTAAAAATTTCTAACTTCGAATTTTCTTGATTCCGATCCATATCCAGATAATAAGTTTCATAAACGGGTCTATTTTTATATCGTGTCTCTTTAAAGTGGAATTCATCTTTTGTTTTTTCCTTTCCATTCACTCGTATCTCTTCCGTTTCATATATTTTTTCCGGATCCTCCTTTTCTTCCGAAAAAAGGGAAGGAGAAGGATCTTCTTTGGTG